TCTGACTATCAAAATCGTGAGCATCAGCATGTAGGTTCCAGATCCACGTGGTAGTATCAGGACCTTTAGCTATTGTTTTTGAAAAATGGCCAGGTCTGGCCCACTCCTCAAAAGAGGTTTTTACAGGATCTTTATCCACAACAATTTTCACTTCTTGTTCCGGCGAACGAATAATCATTAAGTCCTCCTCTTTCCGGACAACACATACAAAGAGACTTGCCAACAGCAAAGTGAACTTTTTAAAATAGATATCTTTTTGATTTGATGATTAGTTTATTTTTTTCCTATACTAATGCTAACACCTATCTATTTTGTAGTTATTCACTATAACAATTATGATATTGAAGTCGATCTGAGGCAAGTGTTCGGATCTATTATGACATAAGTATATGGCGCCCAATGGACTTTAATTGTTTTGTAAAATTATGATTTTCTTTGAGAATATAATATAACCATATTTTCATGGAAAATACTTTATTATTATTACATTATTCTAGTAACCATGAGAAATTAGAAAAGAAAATCATTGATTCTAATTCATCAGGTTAAGCATTTATTTTATGGATATATATATTTTATATTATATATATCTATATAAATCTAATAGCATAGATAGATGTAGATCTTATTTTGCTACTGTTCCATAGTCCATTTATCCTTATGAGATGCCATATAAACAAAAGAGTAAAATAGAAAAGGAATTGATATAATAAAATTCTTTATTAGATCTTGGCATAGAAACAATTCTTTTTTTTTTCAATTACGACTAATAGATCAACAACAATGTTATCAATGGAAAAAAGAAAGGTCTTATGAAGATTCAAAACGCTTTGTTATTTTCAACCAATTATGTGCTTCAATATAATTACCCGGAGTTAGCGCTATAGCTTGTTTCCAATACTCAGCAGCTTGATCAAACCAAGTCTCTGCAATTTCTGAATCACCTTGTAAAATGGCCTGTTCTCCCCGGTCGGAATAGGAAATTCCTTCCCTTAGAACCGTACTTGAGAGTTTCCTACCTCATACGGCTCATAAATACATTCCTTTTTTGTTCTCTCTTAATCCATACTATGCTAATGGAATTACAAAAAAATCAATTTAATTAGTAAAATAGTCAATTAGATAAGTTTTAAACTCTCATTCTGATCAATCAAATAATCAGTTATCAGTTTGCTCTTTTCTCCCACCTTCAGAAGGATGAAGCACAAATTGTGCTATATCCTTACCATTTCTATGAAAGATAACTATCTCGGTTTCATATAATAAATTCATATAGAATCTTTGAAAAATTATTTTTCCATAAGAAAAAATAACTTACTATCTTTGGGATCTGATACTACACCGCTGCTCAATAACTTAGGGGATTCACTCAATTACATAAGCGGATTCCTTACTTTTGTTGCATACCATGACATAAGTAAAAGTAAGCAGTTTTTCGTTGTCTCGACACAATACGTCACGAATTGATCTTTACGGTGCTCGTTTATCCATTTTTCTTTTTATCCATAGAATATATAATAGGTCTTTTCTTCTTCTTTTTTTTGTTCTCATGAAGTGTTTTTTCTTGCTACAGCTAATAAAAACCGTTTTTTTGACGATTTCTATGTAGAAAACCTATTTGTTTCTAGTATTAACTAGTCAATTTCATCCTTTATTTTTTTCTATAGTGGAGATAGTCGCACGTAATGACAGATCACGGCCATATTATTCAAAGCTTGGGGTAAAAAGGGGTTTCGTTCTAGTGCACGGAAATAATATTCTAAAGCCTTTGTATGCTCCCCATTGCTTGTGTGTATAAGACCTATGTTATATAGTATATAACTTCGATCATAGGGATCCATTTCTAATCGCATAGCTTCATAATAATTCTTTAAAGCTTCCGCATAATTTCCTTCGGATTGAGCCAACATCCGTTACGATCGTTCATTCGTTCAAATCAAAAGAATCTCCGTTACAGAACCGTACATGCGATTTTCATCACATACGGCTCCTCCCTTCTGTGCATTCAGATAAATAAGTCATAGAATACCACCATTCTTTTATATCATTTAATTATGGACTGCAAAGGGACTAGTATTTTTACAAGAAATTTCTAGGCAACCTTTCCGCAAGAGCATTAGTTTAGTCATTCTATTATTTTTAGTACTAAATAAAATAAAAATAAATAGTACTAGCGACTTTAACGATTCCGTTGTTCTCAACGCTTCCTATTTACAGGGATTTATCACTTCAACAATATTTGATGGTTCTACGGGTATCCAAAGTACAAACGAGATGGATGTTTGTTGTCCTAACCATTTTTATGAGTTCTGATACAAAAAAAGGGGGTAACCTTTTTTTAAAGATAACAAAGTATTTGTTTTGTTGATTCCTATTCTCAGGTGTAGTGCTTTATACCCTATGCCGCCTACAGATAGCATAATTCTATAGGTTTGACCTTTCGCTCAATACTCAAATGCACAATTGGAGTATTTTAGGATGCATCAATCGAGGATACACAACAGAAGGAATTGGATATCTCCAAACTTCACCTTCACCAAGCGTGAGTTTATTTTTTATTACTTATTTTCTAGGTCTAAAAAGAAAAAAAAACAAGAAATAGATCAACCCGCACCATCTCTGTAATAGGTAAATGCCTTTTTTTCTACATAGGTTGTTGGAATGATTTGCAATAAAATATTTGCTACAATTGAAGAGGTCTTATCAATAAAGTTTACATTGATCCTAGATCTAGACATAATTTAGTAATCCATTCCACAATTTTTTTCATTACCCCTCGTTGGTTTGGGTTCTCCCATGCTACAAACAAAGGAATTATAAAGTATTATATAGTGCAAAATCGCATAAAAAAGATGTATTCGAGTGTAAATAAATAAAGAAAAGATGCTTAAATAAAAAGAACTAGATAAATCCAATTGCTAGGGGATCTCCGCCCCAATAAACCCCCGGCACAAAAATAAAGATAAATATTCAATATATATCCTAAATGGAATTCCAATTTTACAGTATGAAATTCAAATATTCATTTACTATTTCAGCTAAGGTTAATAACCAAGGATGTTCTTTTATTATTTATCATCTTTTTGTACTTTATTTTGATTTGGCTATGATTCAACCAAGGAGAAAAAATAATAGAATTCGACAGATAGGCTTTTCATGAATCGGAAATATTTTCACTAGGTATGTAGCGCGGGATGGGATAATTGATGAAATCCATTGTTGAGAAATAGTAAAATAATATATTTTTTATTGGTGATACCACCCCACAAGTAAAACTCGCTATTAACTCATTTTATTGTCAATAATAGTATTATTATAAAGGAGAGATGGCTGAGTGGACTAAAGCGGCGGATTGCTAATCCGTTGTACGAGTTATTTGTACCGAGGGTTCGAATCCCTCTCTTTCCGTTTCTTTGAATTTATTAATCTTACTGCCTACAATGAAGCAAATGATTATTGCTTTTTAAATTAAGATTCCAGGAATCAAAATAAATCCTTATATTAGTATATAATGGGTCAAATAAAATAGAAAGAAAAACCTGATTATTTATTTATTTTTGATGCGTAACTTAGAGAATAGAAAATAGAAATTAAGATTATTAGATGGATTTAGTTCATTTAGTTCAGCAAAAAAGGGAAAACAAAATTCAATGAGCTATGAACGTTTTGATTAGGTTCAAGTCTGACGAGAATAATATTCTACAACTAGCAATTCATTTATTTTCAAACCAACCCATTGAATATCAATTATTTGATTGATTAATCCTTTATATTGCAATGAATCAATAGTTAAACTTAAATGTTTTGGTAATTTGTCATCGGCAGATGAAACAGTATCCTTTTGAATTAGACTTTTGGATTTTTGATTATCTTTCGTAGTAATGATATCGCGAGGTTTGCAACGATAACTTGGTATATCTACTACACGACCATTAACTAAAATATGCCTATGATTAACTAATTGCCGTGCTCCAGGAATGGTCGAAGCCATGCCCAATCGAAAAAGGATGTTATCCAAACGCATCTCAAGTAATTGTAGTAAAACCTGACCTGTTGACCCTTTTGCTTTTCCCGCGATGTGTACATATCTCAGTAATTGTCGTTCTGTTAAACCATAATGAAAACGTAATTTTTGTTTTTCTTCTAAACGAATACGATATTGCGATCTTTTCCCTGATCGCAATTGATTCTTAGGGTCGCTTTCATATTTTGGTCTTTTACTGGTTAATCCTGGTAAAGTTCCCAACCGGCGTATCTTTTTGAAACGAGGTCCTAGGTAACGAGACATAAAAGCTCCTTTTTTCTTTTATTGAAATTTTATTTTATGTAAAAAAGATAAATGAAATGAAAATTAAACTAAAGGATAAATCAAATTTGCTGAAGTACTAAATACTATATGTACCAACATCTTTATTTTTTTTATATGTATAATAATACAATGTATATAACATACATAATACTCTAAGATTAATAAATTGAGGCGATTGGTTATGGCATTTATTTGTAATTTTATTTTGGCAAAAAAGGGGTTATTCGTTATGGAAAAATAAATTGATAAAAAGCCGGCTATCGGAGTCGAACCGATGACCATCGCATTACAAATGCGATGCTCTAACCTCTGAGCTAAGCGGGCTCACATAATAATACAATGTAAAAAAGAATATCATGGATAAATAGAAAACCACTCCAATAGAAGTAATATTCTAGTTATTCATTAATTATTTTGTTCATATAAACTATATACGTTATAGTTGGTTTTTGTCAAAACGGAATTGAAAGGGGGAAAATAATAAAAAAAAGAGTTATAATTAAGATCATCAATCTTATTTTAAGATAACTACTCTTATTCTATATTCTATAATATAGAATAGAAAATATACAATACAATTGATAACCGTATAACATAATGTATAAAAATGATAAAAAAAGATTCATGTTGAACGTTATAGTATTAAAGGCCATACTATAAAAAAAAGGGAGAGATAAATTATATGTGGAATATATCTCTTCCTATTGAATTGAAAATACATCCATGATAAAATCTGTTCCAATGGGAACTCTTTTAATTATTGAATAGGTATAAATAAAATAAGAGGATATGTAAAAAGGAAACAGCATAGACTTGTCAATTTAATTTTAATATAGTCTAATATATATACTATTACTATAATATAATAATTGCTCTCTAAGGAATTAAAAAAAAGTAAAAAAAATATAAAATCCAATAAAGAAATAAAATTACAAATGGAATCGTCTTTTGTTTTTATTTCAAGGACAATGTCAAATAAAAAAGAAAGGGGATATGGCGAAATAGGTAGACGCTACGGACTTGATTGTATTGAGCCTTGGTATGGAAACCTGCTAAGTGGTAACTTCAAAATTCAGAGAACCCCTGGAATTAACAAAGGGTAATCCTGAGCCAAATCCTCTGTTTAACAAAAAACTAAAAGAAAGGATAGGTGCAGAGACTCAATGGAAGCTATTCTAACGTATAGAGTGAATTATGTTGTGTTGTGGCTAACTGGAATAAATAACTCTATTTCCATAAGAGAAAAGACAGCGTGATTCATATACCGACCGAAGACATAAATACTTATGGATCCAATCCGATGATTAATCATGATCCACCTTTTTAGTTTTATATATGCATAATATAAAGACTATACACTGTGATATTGATATATGCATTATATAGATATATATTCATCTATTTCTATTTGTATACTTAAATTCAAATACTGAATGGACTTAATATACAATAGGATATTATGACAAAAATAATAAGTGAATACGTTCCGATAAAAAGATTAATGAATCCCATTTATTCCAGAGTTTGCTAGATCTTTTGAAAAACCAATTAATGGAACGAGAATAAAGAGAGAGTCCCATTCTACATGTCAATACCGACATCAATGAAATTGAGAGTAAGAAGAAAATCCGTCGACTTTAGAAATCGTGAGGGTTCAAGTCCCTCTATCCCCACCTATTTAATTTCCTACTTATTTATTTCTTAGCAATCATTGAAATGAATTCATTAAATAATATTTACTTTTTAATAATAGATTATTTTTCAAAAAGGAATCGAAATCAAAAGAATATCGTATCCCATGTATATTAAAAGTAAACAGATCAGATATAGCACTTTAGACAAGTAAAGCATTAAGCTTAAGTATGATATAATTCATAAAATTATTTTGACATTTACTAGGTTATTCTTTGGAATAATTTTTTTTTATTTTCTCTTCAATTGGAATTTATTGAAATATAAAAAAACACTTTATCTACTACGATAATGCACTGGAAATCGTCGGGATAGCTCAGTTGGTAGAGCAGAGGACTGAAAATCCTCGTGTCACCAGTTCAAATCTGGTTCCTGACATAAAACTAAAAAGGGGTAGCAAATCATATATAGATTAATACAAATTCATAGAAATTAGTTAGGATACATAGTCTCATTGAATGGTGTATAGCATAATACATATCCATCCATATAAGTATATCAATATACATACAAATTCTTAAGAGAACTAAAAGATAGATGTACACTTATTGTAAAGAACAGAATTCCATTTTCTTTTTTTTTGTTTTTTTATTGTTTGTCAATACTTTGCTTTCTCTAACTCAAAAAAAGGAAATCTTCCTCTAAACTTGAAAAACTTCCAATTTTAGAAGAAGTAAAAAAGAATAACAATAATAAAATAACAAAACAAACGGAATACTTTTTAAATCAAGTAAAAATACAATGATTTTTCTGTTTTTTTTATTTTTTTATCTATTACTTTCTTATTATTATATTCTTTATGGAAAGCCTGTTTAATTCAAAATAACGCGGATGGGATGGTGGAGAACTCTTTTCATTCCTCCTCTGTTTTTGTTTGTACAAGCAACTCCATATTATATGTATATATGTATATGACCTTTTTACTTTTTAGAATAATAATATAGAGTAGCCTTTTTGTTTTATTCTTTGTTATGTAGATTATAGAGATGTAGAAAGAAACAATATTTCTTTCTTTTTACTTGGATAAAGCCAAAATAAGGAATTACTACTAATGGGAATTGTGTCATAATAGGATTTGATTATCCTTCAATGGGCATCTTGTATTTCATAGAAATTGGGGGTAATATAGTCCTTACGTAGGGGCCAACCGATCCAACTTTCAGGCATTAGAATACGTTTAAGGCGTGGGTGATTCTCATAAGAAATTCCAAACATATCATAAGATTCACGTTCTTGAAAATCGGCACTTCTCCAAATCCAGAAACTAGACGGGATTTTAGGATTATTCCTTGGAGAAAATATTTTTATGCATACCTCTTCTGGTTTTTCGATACCGTACTGTATTCTTGTCAGATGATAAACACTAGCTAAAAATCCGCCGGGTATTACATCATAGGCACACTGAGAACGCAAATAATTGTACCCATATACATATAAAATAATAGCAATCGAGTCCCAATCTTGAGCTTTTATTTGTAAACTTTCTATTCCTTTATAATCAAAACCCAAAGATCTATGAACCAGTTTATTTTTTACTAACCAATCGGATAAACGAATCTGTTGCATTGTCTTGATTTCTCCTACATTTGTATAAGTATTTCCCTTTTAAAATACAATAAAATTTGTAAAGATTGACTTGTACCTTTTTCTTCTGAAAAAATAAATCCTACCTAATTCATTAAAGTGAGATGCTTCATTTTTGAAAAGTTTTTCAAAATCTATTTATTAAATAGAAGATAATATTGAATTGATTGATAAAAAGGATTTCAAGTAAGAGTACTTCGTCGAACAGAAAACTTGTGAGTAGTAGTCAAACATCGATTTTTCTGTTGGAATACTGTTGTATCCTCAATTATCTCTCGAGATACCTTTTTACGAAGTTTTATTATAGCATCTATAACTGCCTCTGGTTTAGGTGGACAACCTGGCAAATAGACATCGACAGGAATTAGCTTATCAACTCCCCGAACAGTACTATAAGAATCAGTACTGAACATCCCCCCTGTAATGGTACAAGCTCCCATAGCAATGACATATTTTGGTTCAGGCATTTGCTCATATAACCTAACTAAAGAAGGGGCCATTTTCATTGTTACTGTACCAGCGGTTAAAATGAGGTCCGCTTGCCTAGGACTTGATCTTGGGACCAACCCATAACGATCAAAGTCAAAGCGCGAACCTATTAATGAAGCAAATTCAATGAAGCAACAACTGGTACCATATAGAAGTGGCCATAGACTCGATAATCTTGACCAATTGGAAAAGTCATTTGATGTAATTGAAATAACAGAACTTGGAGTTGTTTGAGCACGTAATGGAAACTCCATCGAATTCATAACTGTCTCAATGTATTCTTTTCCTTCCTTTTGTTTATTGGATGGATATGCAGTTAAGACCATTCCAAAGCTCCTTTTCGCCATGCATAAATTGAACCAACAATTAAGATAAGCACAAAAATGAAAGCTTCTATAAATACGGATAAACCTAATACATCAAAGCTCATTGCCCATGGATAAAGAAAAACTGTTTCAACATCAAAAACAACAAAAACTAAAGCAAACATGTAATAGCGAATTCGGAATTGTAACCAAGCGTCTCCTATGGGTTCTATACCCGATTCATAACTAGACAGCTTTTCTGGTCCTTCACTAATTGGGGATATCAATCCTGAAATAACAAATGCAAAGATAGGTATAACGATTGAGATTATTAGAAATGCCCAGAAAATGTCATATTTGTGAAGCAGAAACATAAAAAAACTCCTATTAATCCTATTCATGTGGAATAAGCGGAATTGAACCATTCTATTGAAATTATCATTTTCAATTCCTTACCTTTCTCTAACTAAAAGAATAATTCACTTTACTCAAATCAAAGTGCATAGTGTTTATTTGATGTGGGGCATGGATTCTTTTTTTACTAAGGGATCCCTCCTTATCAAAGGTAATACCCATTTGATCTTTGATTATGATTGAGATTTATCTATATCTATAATGTAGATATAAGGTGTTCTGATACAAATGCAAATGGAGCTCCCCACCTTGTTTTATTTTCAAAATCGATAAACATAAAGGTTATTATCCTTTACTCAAAAGAAAAGGGAGAGAGTAAATTCAGTCATACTAAATAAAATTCTAAATAAATTACTTCCAATATCACTTCGCATTTACTACTACTAGTCATTTAATCTAAATGACTACTCTTAATAGTATTCTAACTATCTTGTATCTCAAAGCTCTAACATTATTGTCTCCTTTATTAAATTCATATATATTTAGGATTTCATATTCATATATATATATATATTATTATTATGTTATATATATTAACATACGATATGATTAGGATATTTCCTTTACTTTAGTTTTGTCTATTGTTATCTTAGACAGTATAATGTATGCCTTTTGGAATAATGATAGAATCCATACATTCTCGCTATTGCCTCAGGATGGGGAATTGGACCAAATCCAATGTATTAGGGCTATACGGATTCGAACCGTAGACCTTCTCGGTAAAACAGGTTGAACTAATTATTATCCAAATCATTTAAGCTGTTTCAAAGACCCAACATGCTTTTTTATTGCATTGGGCTCTTTCATCAACTGATGTAAAGATCAGTTAGTCTACCATATCTTTTATTTACAGAAGTATAATGAACTGGCTCCTTGTACTCCGATTCATTTTTAAATCTAGGAGAAATACCAAAGTGTTTCAAAGAAGGGTTACCTTGACTTGGGTCTGCAACTTATTTTCAATGTTATTTCTCTCGTCCTGTTGCATGTATAATATGCAATAATATGAAACTTCATACACCTCGAAGTTCATAAGACGAAAAGAGGGATTTTGAGACCCTTATACTCATTATGCCTAGCATTGAATGGACTGGCTATTTACCTTATCAATTAAGATCAAATAAAAGGCAGGTTCTACTCAATTAGACACCAGAATCGGGTCGAACCAAATCTTTTGCTTTTGCATTGTCAGGCTATTTTTCTCTTGTTCTTTCGAATTCATAGAGTAAGACATTGATTTTGCAATAGTATGGCTTATGTTCCTTGCATAATAAGCTTCTTTGAAAAGCATTGGCGCGCGTGTAAACGAGGTGCTCTACCTAACTGAGCTATAGCCCTTGGCAGAAAAATATTAACATATCAAAAGTTTATTGTCAAGATGAAAATTCTCTAATCCCGCATTCTTCAATCTTTTGATTGGCTTTTTCTTTTTAATGGAGTGGGATTGCTTAAAGATAGCATTTGATCTATGATAATAAATCAAAGTGAAAAATATGACTTTGTAGTGTTAAATTACCTACTTAACTCAGCGGTTAGAGTATTGCTTTCATACGGCAGTAGTCATTGGTTCAAATCCAATAGTAGGTAGAACTTATTAGATACCAGTGAGTTAACTCCAATATCTAATAAGTTTTTCTACCCATTTTAGTTTTTTTTACCCTACCCCTTATACCGGATTAGCGTCTTACATTGGCGGAATAACAATATAGTGTAATTAAAAAAAGGGGGTTACTTCTAAAAAATATGCTTTTTTATTCTTTTTCTGGATTAACTAGTATAGGATATAACATTGACAGCCTCTACTCGTGTTCTAGCTCGTCTAAGAGCTAGATTAGCTTCGATTATTTGTCTTTTACCTTCAGCTTTATTAAAGTTAGCTTCAGCTATTTCAAGAGCTTGTTGAGCTTCTTGCGGATCAATGTCAGCACTCATTTCTGCATCGTTTCCTAAAATGGTGATCTCATTATTACCTATTCTAGCAAAACCTCCCATCAGAGCTACGGTTAACCATTGATCCTTAAGACGTATTCTTAAAAGACCTATATCTACAGCTGTGGCAATAGAAGCGTGGTTTGGTAATACTCCAATTTGCCCATTAATTGTAGATAAAAGGATTTCTTTCACTTCGGAATCGAAAAGGATTCGATTAGGAGTCAGTACACAAAGATTTAAGGTCATTTCTTCAATTTGCTCTCCACTTATAAGTTCATAGCTTTCGCGTTAGCTTCATCAATGTTTCCCACCAAATAAAAAGCCTGTTCTGGTAGACTATCTAGTTCCCCCGAAAGTATTAGTTGAAATCCCCTAATAGTTTCTGCAAGACCAACATATTTTCCCGGAGAGCCAGTAAATACTTCTGCCACAAAGAAAGGTTGTGATAAGAAACGTTCAATTTTTCGCGCTCGTGCTACAGTTAAACGATCTTCTTCAGATAATTCGTCCAACCCAAGGATAGCTATAATATCCTGAAGTTCTTTGTAACGTTGTAACGTTTCCTTAACTTTCTGCGCAATGTCATAATGTTCATCTCCAACGATTCGAGGTTGTAACATAGTTGACGTTGAATCTAAAGGATCTACAGCTGGATAAATACCTTTAGCAGCTAATCCTCTTGATAGCACAGTAGTAGCATCTAAATGTGCAAATGTTGTTGCGGGAGCAGGGTCGGTCAAATCATCCGCAGGTACATAAACTGCTTGGATTGAAGTGATAGATCCCTTTTTGGTAGATGTAATTCTTTCTTGTAAAGAACCCATTTCTGTACTAAGGGTAGGTTGATACCCCACTGCAGAAGGCATTCTTCCTAATAAGGCCGATACTTCAGACCCTGCTTGGACAAAACGAAAGATATTATCGATGAATAGAAGAACATCTTGTTCATTAACATCTCGGAAATATTCTGCCATAGTTAGGGCAGTCAAACCAACCCTCATGCGAGCTCCTGGTGGTTCATTCATTTGACCATAGACTAGAGCCACTTTTGATTCTGCCAAATTTTGTTCATTAATCACTCCAGATTCTTTCATTTCCTTGTAAAGATCATTTCCTTCACGAGTGCGCTCCCCGACTCCACCAAATACGGATACCCCTCCATGAGCTTTTGCAATGTTGTTGATCAATTCCATGATCAGTACTGTTTTACCTACTCCGGCTCCCCCAAATAACCCAATTTTTCCACCACGCCGATAAGGAGCTAAAAGATCGACTACTTTAATTCCCGTTTCAAAGATGGATAATCTTGTATCTAACTGTGTAAAGTCGGGTGCTGATCTATGAATAGGTGATGTTGCACTAGGATTTACAGGACCAAAATTATCAATAGGGTCCCCAAGTACGTTGAAAATTCGTCCGAGAGTGGCTCCGCCGACAGGAACACTTAGAGGAGATCCCGTGTCAATCACTTCCATCCCTCGCGTCAGCCCATCTGTAGCACTCATAGCTACAGCCCTAATTCGATTATTTCCTAATAATTGTTGCACTTCGCAAGTCACATTAATTTTCTGATCAGTAGTGTCTCGACCCTTAACTACCAAAGCATTATAGATATTAGGCATTTTACCCGGGGGAAAAACAACATCTAGCACTGGTCCAATAATTTGTGCTATACGCCCTATGCCCTTTTCTTCCATTTTTGAAAACGTAGAACTAGAAGTTGTAGGATTTGTTTTCATAATTACAATATGTGAATTATAATAAAAATAAATTCATTGGAATCTATCCAATATCAAATCCAAGTGGATTTTCATTTTATTTTCTATTTTGTACCATATAAATAAGATCAATCTAATTAAATATAAAAGAAATGTCCAATAGCAAGTTTATCAGTTAATTAAATAAGAAATAAATAGAGAATCACACTTGCTTGAGTTAGTATAGTTATTGTCTAAGCGAAATCCATTCAAGATGGAATAATTTATTCATCTAATAAGTCAATTGGACAGTTTAGTGAATATCAATATACAATATCAATATATATATACTTTTCATAAAATAAGTTAAAGTAGATGAAATCCTTAGCCAATGTGCTCTTTCTCTATCATTTTCATTATTCAAATGCAATATGGAATGTAAATGTATTTAAATCCGAACCTTATAATGAATCTCCCTAATGGATTGCTTATTTTGATCTAATTGGTTATTCTTTTTTCATAAGTGTTACCTTTTTAGACCCCTTTGCGGTTTATTATAACTATTCTCCTATCTAGGATTTACATATATATATACGACATATAGTAATTAATATTACTGTGAAGAGAGAGTTTTCTCAACAGTTATGACTTAAATTTGAAAAAAAAAATATTCCACATAAAAAGTAATCCATTTTCCATTGGGTTGCATTATCCATATAAAAGAATATACAATAATATATGTATTGAAGGAATAATAATAATAATGAATAAAACACATGATATGGTCTAAGAAAATTAATGCAATTTTTCTAATGTAGAGGTTGTTGATAATTTTCATATTGATAATATGAATGTTTCAAAGGTTTTATTTACAACTAATATATATCGTATCGAGTCGACCTTGTCATTGTGAGAATTTTAAATTAATTAAGTTTTAGGGAGGGATTTATGTCACCACAAACAGAGACTAAAGCAAGTGCTGGATTTAAAGCTGGTGTTAAAGATTACAAATTGACTTATTATACTCCTGAATACGAAACCAAGGATACAGATATCTTGGCAGCATTTCGAGTAACCCCTCAACCCGGCGTTCCTCCTGAAGAAGCGGGCGCTGCGGTAGCTGCCGAATCCTCTACTGGTACATGGACAACTGTTTGGACTGATGGACTTACCAGCCTTGATCGTTACAAAGGACGATGCTATCACTTAGAGCCTGTTGTTGGGGAAGAAAATCAATATATTGCTTATGTGGCTTATCCTTTAGACCTGTTTGAAGAAGGCTCTGTTACTAATATGTTTACTTCTATTGTGGGTAATGTGTTTGGTTTCAAAGCTTTACGAGCTCTACGTTTAGAAGATTTACGAATCCCTCCTGCTTATTCAAAAACTTTCCAAGGTCCACCTCACGGTATCCAAGTAGAAAGAGATAAGTTGAATAAATATGGTCGCCCCCTATTGGGATGTACTATTAAACCAAAATTGGGATTATCTGCAAAGAACTATGGTAGAGCTGTTTATGAATGTTTACGCGGTGGACTTGATTTTACCAAAGATGATGAAAACGTAAACTCACAACCATTTATGCGTTGGAGAGACCGTTTCTTATTTTGTGCCGAAGCCCTTTATAAAGCGCAGGCCGAAACAGGTGAAATAAAAGGGCACTACTTGAATGCTACTGCGGGTACATGTGAGGAAATGATCAAAAGGGCTGTATTTGCCAGAGAGTTGGGAGTTCCTATTGTCATGCATGATTACCTAACTGGGGGATTTACTGCAAATACTAGTTTAGCTCAGTATTGCCGCGACAATGGCCTACTTCTTCACATCCATCGGGCAATGCATGCAGTTATTGATAGACAGAAGAATCATGGTATGCATTTTCGTGTACTAGCTAAAGCATTACGTATGTCTGGGGGAGATCATATTCACGCCGGTACAGTAGTAGGTAAACTGGAAGGGGAACGTGAGATGACTTTGGGTTTTGTTGATTTATTACGTGACGATTTTATTGAAAAAGACCGCGCTCGCGGTATATTTTTCACTCAAGATTGGGTTTCCATGCCTGGCGTTATACCCGTGGCTTCGGGGGGTATTCATGTTTGGCATATGCCCGCTCTGACCGAAATCTTTGGGGATGATTCCGTACTACAGTTTGGTGGGGGAACTTTAGGACACCCTTGGGGAAATGCGCCTGGTGCAGCAGCTAACCGAGTGGCTTTAGAGGCGTGTGTACAAGCTCGTAATGAAGGACGTGATCTTGCTCGCGAAGGTAATGAAGTTATCCGTGAAGCTTGCAAATGGAGTCCTGAATTAGCCGCTGCTTGTGAAGTATGGAAAGCAATCAAATTTGAGTTTGAACCGGTGGATAAGCTAGATAAATAAGCTAGATAAAACAAAATAAAATAGAAAGATAAAAATAAAAAAGAAATACATATTTTTTCGTAATTCTCCTTTGTTCTTCTAATGGATTGCGGTGAACCCCTGCCCAATCTTTTTTTCATAAAAGATTGGGCAGAATGCAATATCCAATAAAGAAGAAATTAACATTATCCTTATCTACATATCTTTTTGATATGTAGATATCTTAATTACTAGATATAATTTATATCCAATTAATGGATTGTATAAATTCCCAATATATTGAAGTTGAAGGCTAACTAATTCAAAATTTTTACTTTTTATTATCTTTATTCTTGTATCCATAATTCATTCTATGGATTCTGAGGACTAGTAGTGGTGGAGCTTTTGATATCTTTGAGTTTAAAGCTTTAAAGCTAAAATACCAATTCTTTTTATCTACTTTACTGATCTTGTATATTGTCTTTTTCGTTCCATATGAAAATATGAAAACGATCGAATGACTATTCATCTATGGTATTTTCATAAAATAGGGAGTCGGCAAACCTTATGGAAAAACGATGGTTCAATCCAATGTTGTCTAACAAAAATTGTAAAAAACATAAATGTGGTCCAAAAGACATTCTTCGGGTTATTGGACATACCGATGGAGTTAAAGAACCCTTTCGAAATGATCAAAAGAACAATTTGAGTTTTAGTTATAATTTTCATAATGTGGAGTATTTATTTGCTATCAGTAATATTTGGAAGTTTATTTCTGATGATACTTTTTTACTTCGGGATAGGAATGATGATAATTATTCTTTATATTGTGATATTGAAAATCATATTTTTGAGATTGACAAGCATAATTCTTTGATAAGCAAATTAACCAAGATTTTTCCTAGTTTTTTCAATAAGGGATCTATGAGAAAAAATAAAAACTATTTGCATTCTATCTATGATACTGAATCGGGTTTTAATAATCATCTGCATAGTTGCATTGATAGTTATCTTCGTTTTGAGTTAAGTATTAATCATCCTCTTTACAGTGGTGAGGACATTCAGCCTGACTTATATAGTTTCATTTGGAATAGTTTCTTTTGTACTGACACTATAAATGATAATGAAAATTCTAGTACAATAACTAGTAGTAATGGCAATGATTTTGATAGAAATAAAAAATACAGACATTTATGGATTCAATGTGAAAATTGCTATGGATTAAATTATAAAAAATTGTTTATGTCAAAAATGAACATTTGTGAACAGTGTGGATATTACTTGAAAATGAGTAGCTCAGATCGAATTGAATTTTTGATTGATCCAGATACTTGGGATCCTTTCGATGAGGATATGATCTCTATGGACCCCATTGAATTTCATTCCGAAGAGGAACCTTATAGAGATCGTATAGATTATTATCAAAGAGCAACAGGACTAACTGAAGCTATTCAAACGGGTCTCGGTCAACTAAACGGTATTCCACTAGCAATTGGAGTTATGGATTTTCAATTCATGGGAGGTAGTATGGGATCCGTAGTAGGAGAGAAAATCACTCGTTTGATTGAATATGCTACTAATCAATCTTTACCTCTTATTATTGTGTGTGCTTCCGGAGGAGCACGCATGCAAGAAGGAAGCTTAAGTTTGATACAAATGGCTAAAATATCTGCTGCTTTATATGATTATCAAGCAACTAAAAAGTTATTTTATGTATCAATCCTTACATCTCCTACAACAGGAGGTGTAACCGCAAGTTTTGGTATGTTGGGGGATGTTATTGTTACTGAACCTAATGCATACATTGCATTTGCAGGTAAAAGAGTAATTGAACAAACTTTGAATAAGACAGTCCCTGACGGTTCACAAGCTGCTGAGCACTTATTTCATAAAGGGTTATTTGACCTAATCATACCGCGTAATCTCTTAAAAGGTGCTTTGAATGAGTTATTAGAGCTACATGGGTTTTTTGCTTGAATCGATATTTTCAAAAAAAAGTAAATAGTGTAGTCACTGGTACAGTAAAAGTATAGTAATATACTATATTCAATTATCTTATTTGTATTATAGTAAATATCATATTCAATAAGACAAATATTTAGTTTTAGTTACTTGTTATAAACAAAATAAGAATGATCTATTATCCAAATGGAAAAAATATAGAAAGATATATACCAAATCTAATATAGAATAGTAATAGAGAGTAATAGATAAATAAAAAGAATCATATAAATACAATACTCTATAAATATTTAAATAGATACAAATACTACGGTATATGTTATATTCTATATAATATTAATATAATATATAGAATATATATAGTATTCTTATACGATTTTCTTCTTATTCATACTCTAATAGTATAGACTACTATGTCATTTATTAATTATATTGAATTGATACAAAATAAGAATATATTCAAATGGAAGAATAGGAAAAAATAACGATTTTTCTAATAAATACAAATATCTAAATCAAAATAGTAAATTGGAATCGAGGCAAACATATATGACAGATCTTAACTTACCTTCTATTTTCGTGCCTTTAGTAGGTTTAGTATTTCCGGCAATTGCAATGTCTTCTTTATTTCTTTATGTCCAACAAAATAAGATTGTTTAGACCCCCATGCCATGAGCACAAAATAGGATTTATCCTTTTATTTATATCTAAATAAAAAAAATTTATTTATTGTGATCTGATCAAAGATTTATCGTTCTTTACACACAAAAGAAACAATGAGGTTGCTTTGCATAAATACATGCAGCTTCGTAGAATTAAAGATATGATATATATTGTGTATATGATAAAAAAGTAAAACGTATCGACAAATATCTTTTTTAGAAAGTCAATGTATCTAACCAATTCCATGGATTATTCTACATTAGATCAATCCACATGTCATAGCAATAATGCTTAGCTCATGAAATCTATTTATTGAACTAGTCAAAAAGACAAAGAAAGATAAAGTCAAGGTTACAAAGTTATTTAGCTTTTTCTATAAATTGCAATCGCATAGAACTAAACTATATTTATTAGAATATGAATTGGCGATCAGAGTCTATATGGGTAGAACTTATAAAGGGTTCACGAAAAACAAGCAATTTTTTTTTGTCCTTTCTTATTTTTATGGGTTCACTAGGATTTTTAGTGGTTGGAACTTCCAGTTATATTGGTAAGAATTTGATATCTTTATTTCCTTCTCAACAAATTATTTTTTTTCCACAAGGTATCGTGATGTCTTTCTATGGAATCGCCGGTTTATTTATCAGTTCCTATTTGTGGTGCATCCTTTTTTGGAATGTAGGTAGTGGTTATGACCTTTTCGATAGAAAAGAAGGAATAGTGTGCATCTTCCGTTGGGGCTTTCCTGGACGAAATCGGCGCATCTTCCTTCGCTTTCTTATTAGAGATATTCAATCAATCCGAATTCGGGTTCAAGAGGGTCCTTATCCCCGTCGTGTCCTTTATATAGACATCAAAGGTCAAGGTGTCATCCCCTTAACTCGTATTGATGATAATTTTGTGACTCCACGAGAAATTGAAAACAAAGCTGCTGAATTGGCCTATTTCTTACGTGTACCAATTGAAGTCTTTTGAAATGAATTGAAAAAAAAGAAATGAATAAAAAAAAGAGAAACATTATAGTCAAAATCCATTTCTAATTCAATATTTTTTATTTTTCATTTGTTTAATTTTTTTTTACTCCTCTTATTATGGATAAGGATGTGATTCAACTCAACTAAAATAAAATATAAAAAACCGAAAGTTTCGGAATAACTAGAATTCTATTTATATTATACTATAATAATAATAACTAATAGTAAATCAAATAGTTAGGTATATTAAATCAAATAATAGTGATTGGGTATACTATAATATAGATTAGGCAGGAATCTATAGCAAAAGGATTTCAGACTTATTTTTATACAGAAGACCTTTTTTTTATTTAAAGTAAGTAAAGCCTTAATCTATCCAAGATCCAATATATATCTCAATTGAAAAGAACCTTTTTGATCTTATTGTATTGAGATATAGGCTGGGCATAGTCATAATCCTTATTCATTTTGCCTCTATTTTATATTCTTTCTATAGATCCACTAAAATAAATGGTATTTTTACACAAAAAGGTAAATAAATAATGAGTTAAATACTCTGTTATTCATCAATTCAAAGAAATCTCATATAGAATCAAACCGGTTCATTACCAATTTAATTTATCCATTTTTACAGAGAAAAATGACAAAAAAGAGAGTATTGGCTTCTTTCCCATATCTTGCATCTATAGTACTTTTACCCTGGTGGGTCTCTCTATCATTTACTACATATTTTGAACTTTTGATTACTAATTGGTTAAATACCAACCAATCAGAAACCTTCTTAAATGAGATTAAAGAGAAGGACATCCTAAAGATATTTATAGAATTAGAGGAGCTGTTTCTGTTGGACGAAATGATAAAGGAATATCCAGAAATCCATATCGAAAAACTTCGTAGAGTAATACATAAGCAAACCATTCAATTGGTCAGAAAGCACAATGAGTCTAATCTCCATATCCTTTTACATCTCTTGACAAATGTAATCTGTTTCGCGATTCTAACTGGTTATTTTCTTTTTGGTAATGAGAAACTTGTTGTTCTTAATTCTTGGGTACAAGAATTTTTGTATAACTTAAGTGATACGATAAAGGCTTTTTCTATTCTTTTAATTACTGATTTATGGATTGGATTTCATTCGACCCATAGTTGGGAATTACTCATTGGTTCATTTTACAACGATTTTGGATTGGATCATAACGATCCAATTATATCTAGCCTTGTTTCCACTTTTCCAGTGATTTTAGATACAATTGTGAAATATTGGATCTTTCATTATTTGAATCATGTATCTCCTTCACTTGTAGTCATTTATCATTCCATAAATGAATGAAGCATAAGTTTCTTTTATACCCTGATATAGTGACAAATTATTCAACCTTTATTTGAGAAATCCAATCTTTGATATATTAATGGTATTTTCGCTATTTCTACTTGTTCAAGATATTCATCTTACCATTATATTACAACTAAACCCTTTCTAAACTATTTACAGTACAATACAGATTTGTAGATAGGAAACGAGATTAACTCCCTATCTAATTTATTGTAGAAATGTCAGTATCCATAATTGGACATGCAAAATAGAAATCATTTTTATTGGGTAAAAGAACAGATAACGCGATCCTTTTCTGTATTGATC